AATTTTATTTACCTTCAATCCTAAATGAAACTGCAGTCAAAAATTCGATAGAGACAAATTTTTTAAATAAACTCAATAAAGTTCATAGTATCCTTCTTTTTAAGGGTAAGGAACTTAATGTTCATAATTTTGAAGAATTGTACCAGAAATTGGAAGGGAAAATAGCTACATTGGAAGAGAAATTGGTCCAGAAATTGGACCAGAAATTGGAAGAGAAATTGGAAGAGAAATTGGGACAGAAAATATATACATTGGATCAAAAAGCATTAGCAAGAGAATTGAGTCTTTTAATCGATGAATTTGCTAAAGAATCAACATCAAATTGGAAAAGAATTTCTTTATTTCCGGAACAAAGACGAATTGATTCAGAAGATCCAGAAAAAGTTTTGAAATTTTTAATCGAAAGAGTCATAATTGATCCCATCATTCAAACAATATGCGATACAGCCATAATTCCTCCCATGGAAAAAACAACTCGAAAAAAATCGATTGGAATAAATAAAAAAGTCCCCCGATGGTCATACAGATTATTCAGCGAGGTAGAACAACTCGGAAAAACTGCAACAACGGAAGAGGGGGAAGAGTGGATAGTAGACCATCAAATTCGCTCGAGGAAAGCGAAACGTATGGTTCTTTTTACGCAGGGTCCAGAGAATGCCGCCCCAACTATGACGAAGCCTAATGAACTAGAAGAAGTGGATATGATAGATTATCCCTATGAAGCGGATTTTCGTCGAGACATAATCACAGGTTCTATGCGTGTTCAAAGACGTAAAACCCTTACGGGGAAAATGTTTCCCTTATATCCGTATTCCCCACTTTTTTTCGACAGAGTAGGATTTTCTTGGGATGTTCTTTTCGAACCATTCATATTATCAGTAATTGAGATTTCCGACCTAATACAAGACATTTTTAGAAAGGGTATAAAAGGAAGCGTAGCAAAAAGAATAAAGAGGTTGAAAAAACAAAAAAAAATGTACATGGAGGAAAACAAAAGCTACGAAGAAATTCAAAAAGAAGTCAATGAAATGGAAAAGGGGCGGGACGGGCAGACGGAAATGGAACGAATAGAAAGGACACGAGAAAAAATAGCAGACCTCTATGATATCCTTATTTATGCTCATGGAATAAGAGCTTTGATTTTACTAATTCAGTCGAGGCTTAGACAATCTATTGTATTACCTTCATTGATACTAGCTAAAAATATTGTCCGTTTCTTATTACGCCAAGAGCCCGAGTGGGGGCAGGATATAAGGGAGATGAATAGAGAAGTGTATGTTATATGCACCTATAATGGTATGCCAGTACTAAAACCAGGAAGAAACGGAATTTTTCCTCCAAACTGGGCCACAGAGGGTATACAAATAATGATACGATTTCCTTTCCGTCTGAAACCTTGGCACCGATCTAAGATACGACCTTCTCGTAGGGATCCAAATCCAAAGCAGGAAAGTCCTGCTGCTTTTTTAACGATTTGGGGACTGGAAACTGACCGTCCTTTTGGTTCTCCTCTCGTAGGACTTGGTATTTTGTTTTGTTATTATTTTGGACCCCCTTTGAAAAAACTCCAAAAAGCAATTCTAAAATGGAGTTTTCGAGTTCTAAAAAGTTTCAAAGAAAGAAAAAAATTATTGTTTCTAAAGGTCCAAAAAGAACCAAAAAAATGGAGAGAGGATTCGAGTGAAATAAAAAAAGATTCTATAATCAATAATCAGATTATTCATGAATCATCCATTCAAACCCGATCTATGGATTGGACAAATTATTCACTGACAGAAATAAAAATGAAAGATCTGACTGATAGAACAAGCACAATCAGAAATCAAATAGAAAGAATTACAAAAGACAAGAAAAATGGATTTCGAACTCTAAAGATAAATATTAGTCCTAACAAAACAAGTTATGGTGCTCAAAAATTAGCATCACTAAAAAATCTTTTTCAGATATTAAAAAGAAGAAATGATCGATTAATCCGTAAATCACATTTTTTTTTTAAATGGATCGTGGAAAGGATATACACGGATATCCTTCTAGAGAGCTTTCCATATATCATTAATCGTCTTACTAATAGTCTTTATAGGCCCATGATCATTATAAAACTTTTTCGTAAATTAAAAAAAAAATCTTTTTTTGATACAAAAGAGAAAAAGATAATTGAGCGTATTTCAACTATACAAAAAAAACTTTCACCTTCTCGTATTCGTCATAAGATTCAGACGAAGTCGGAGGTTTCTTTTAAATTATCCCTCGTGTCACAGGCCTATGTATTTTACAAATTATCACAAACCCAGGTTATTAACTTGTATAAGTTAGGATCTGTCCTTCAATATGACGGAGCATCTTTATTTCTTAAGAATGAAATAAAAGATTATTTTCGAAGACAAGGAATAATTTCTTCCGAATTAAAGCATAAGAAACTTCAGAATTCTGGAATGAATCAATGGAAAAATTGGTTAAAGAGTCATTATCCATACGATTTATCTGAGCTAAAATGGTCTAAATTAGTACCGCAAAAATGGCGAAATAGAGTCAATCAACATTGTAGGGTTGAAAATCCAAATTTAATCAAACGGGATTCATCTGAAAGAGAGGAAAAGGTTTCGTTATTGCTAAATAAAAACGATCATTTTCAAAAACTGTATAGATATGATCTTTTAGCATATCAATCGATTTATTATGAAGATAAGAAGGACTCATATAATTACAACATACATAAACCGAAATTTGTTGATATGGGGGGGAGTATCCCTATTACTAATTTTATAAGAAAAGATTATTTTATGTATATAAAAAATCCAGATAGAAAATTTTGTGATACGAAAGGTCTTTTTTATCTCAAAATTAATAAAGATAAAGAAATCAACCCATCCAAGGGTTTCTTTTCTTTTTTTGATTGGATGGGAATGAGTGAAGAAAGACTAAACCGTCCTGTATCGAAGCCGATACCTTGGTTATTCCCACAATTTGAGTTATTTTTTAATGTATATAAAATGAAACCCGGGTTTATACCAATTCATTCACTTATTTTTCATTTTAATGAAGATGTTAGTGAAGATGTTAGTCAAAATAAAAATCTCACGAAAAATCAACCCCAAAGCATTTGGACTTGGGAAATCGACTTAGATGCGTTCATGAAAGGATCTTTTGCTTTGCAATTGAAATGGCTGCTGAGTCCTTTGACTATCGAATTATTCGATTATGCGCTGTCCGTACTTGAATGGGAAAAGGAAAGCAGAATGACAACAAAGTTTGGTTTCGGCTTTATTAAGAAGGAGGAGTTCACTCTGGATCCAATGCTAATCCGGGATTTGAATCTTTCAAAAATCCTAAAAGAGGGAATATTTATTATCGAACCAGTTCGTATACCTGTAAAACATAATGTAGAATTGATTATGTATCAAACCATAAGGATTTCTTTGGTTCATGAGATTAAACAAAAAAATAATCAAAAAAGATACAGAGAAAATATGGATAAGAATCATTTTGAGGAATCGATTGCAAGACATCAAATGATGACGAAAAATAGAAACAAAAATCATTATGATTTGCTTGTTCCTGAAAATATTTTCTCGTCTAGACGGCGTAGAGAATTGAGAATTCTAAGTTGTTTCAATTCAAGGAATAGTAATTGTGTGGATAAAAATGCAGTATTTTGCAATGGGAACAAGGTAAAAACCTGTGGTCAATTTTTGGATGAAAGCAAAGATCTTGATAGAGAGAAAATGAAATTAATGAAATTCTTTCTTTGGCCCAATTATCGATTAGAAGATTTAGCTTGTATGAATCGCTATTGGTTTGATACTAATAATGGTAGTCGTTTCAGTATGTTAAGGATACATATGTATCCACGATTGAAAATTGATTGATGATACAATTGTCTTCCCCTACGATATATATATCGGGTGGATAAATAGCTGCGCACATGCCTTGTCTTACATCCTTTTTTGATACATGAATACTAATTCAATGACGTATCAATTAGATCATAAAATGAATCAATAAGGAAATTAGGATTGATTCTTGTGTATACTAGATCAAAATACCTCGCATTATTATTACTGATCAGTCAAATTCATATTCGTAAAATAAAAAGAGTAAATTAATAAAAAAATTGACGCATACGAAGTTATATATATATGGATTTATAAAGTTATGACAAAAAATTCATTCATGTCAGTTATTTCGCAAGAAGAAAAGAAGGGATCTGTTGAGTTTCAAGTATTCTGTTTCACCAATAAAATACGGAGACTTAGCTCACATTTGGAATTACACAAAAAAGACTATTCATCTCAGAGAGGGCTACGGAAAATTTTGGGAAAACGTCAACGACTTCTGACTTATTTTTCAAAAAAAAATAGAGTGCGTTATAAAGAATTAATCAGTCAATTGAATATTCGAGCGATAAAAAAACGTTAATTTGAACAATTATTTTCTTTGATTTATTCGATCTTCAATTTGGATGAACTTCTTTTCGTTTTCAGCAATTCATGGAAGAAGAAATACGGAAAAAACTTATGACTGGACCAGTTACAAGAAAAGATCTAATGATAGTAAATATGGGACCTCACCACCCATCAATGCATGGCGTTCTTCGACTCATTGTTACTTTAGATGGCGAAGATGTTATTGACTGTGAACCAATAATAGGTTATTTGCACAGAGGAATGGAAAAAATTGCGGAAAACCGAACAATTATACAATATTTGCCTTATGTAACACGTTGGGATTATTTAGCTACTATGTTTACAGAAGCAATAACTATAAATGCACCAGAACAATTAGGAAATATTCAAGTACCTAAAAGGGCTAGCTATATCCGAGTTATTATGTTGGAGTTGAGTCGTATAGCTTCTCATTTATTATGGCTTGGACCTTTTATGGCGGATATTGGCGCACAGACCCCCTTCTTCTACATTTTCAGAGAAAGAGAATTGATATATGATCTATTCGAAGCTGCCACTGGCATGAGAATGATGCATAATTTTTTTCGTATCGGAGGAGTCGCTGCCGATTTACCTTACGGCTGGATAGATAAATGTTTGGATTTCTGTGAGTATTTTTTAACAGCAATTGCTGAATATCAAAAGCTTATTACGCGAAATCCTATTTTTTTAGAACGAGTTGAAGGGGTGGGCATTATTGGCGGAGAAGAGGCAATAAATTGGGGGTTGTCAGGACCGATGTTACGGGCTTCCGGAATACAATGGGATCTTCGTAAAGTTGATCATTATGAATGTTATGAAGAATTTGATTGGGAAGTTCAATGGCAGAAGGAGGGCGATTCATTAGCTCGTTATTTAATCCGAATTGGCGAAATGGTGGAATCTGTAAAAATTATTCAGCAAGCTCTAGAAGGAATTCCGGGAGGCCCCTATGAGAATTTAGAAATCCGACGCTTTAACAGAGTAAGAGATCCTGAATGGAATAATTTTGAATATCGATTCATTAGTAAAAAACCGGCTCCCACGTTTGAGTTATCGAGACAAGAACTTTATGTAAGAGTCGAAGCCCCAAAGGGCGAATTGGGAATTTATTTGATAGGAGATCAGAGTGCTTTTCCATGGAGATGGAAAATTCGCCCGCCGGGTTTTATCAATTTGCAAATTCTTCCTCAGTTAGTTAAAAGAATGAAATTGGCCGATATTATGACAATACTAGGTAGTATAGATATCATTATGGGAGAAATTGATCGTTGAAATGATAATTGATACAACAGGAGTACAAGCTATCAATTCTTTTTCTATATTAGAATTCTTAAAAGAAGTCTATGGGACTATATGGATGCTTGTACCTATATTGATTCTTATTTTGGGAATCACAATAGGTGTACTAGTAATTGTGTGGTTAGAAAGAGAAATATCCGCAGGGATACAACAACGTATTGGACCTGAATACGCCGGCCCTTTGGGAATTCTTCAAGCTCTAGCAGATGGAACAAAACTACTTTTCAAAGAGAACCTTCTTCCATCAAGAGGCGATATGGGTTTATTTAGTGTTGGACCCTCCATAGCAGTCATATCAATTTTACTAAGTTATTCGGTAATTCCTTTTAGCTATCGACTTATTCTAGTCGATCTCAGTAATGGTGTTTTTTTATGGATCGCCATTTCAAGTATTGCTCCCATTGGACTTCTTATGTCAGGATATGGATCAAATAATAAATATTCCTTTTTAGGCGGTCTACGGGCTGCTGCCCAATCTATTAGTTATGAAATACCATTAACTCTTTGCGTGTTATCAATATCTCTACGTGTGATTCGTTGAGACATCAAATTTCCACAATTTTTTCTTTCGAGAGTTTTCTAAGAATGAACTAAAATACATTGACTAGATAACTTTCTTTTTTATTCAACCTTCGGGTTGATGAACTAAACCAGATAGTTAGGTGAGTGAAAGAAAACAGCTTCGAAATTCGCAGTAAAAAGCTTGAGTCTCATTTCCTATGTACAAGAATTCCGCCAAAGTTAATATAAGTAAATAGAAGCAGTAAAGAAAAACTATTTACCCCAAGACTGGTTGATTAGTTATCATGGCTTGAAGCGGGTTAAACAGACAGATCCATTCTTTGGAGTTCGTGCTATCGTTTCTATCTATTACTATATATGATACGAATTGTCGAAAAGATTGAGTAAAACTGAGTGGATGGTTAGGAACACCAAGGTACACAAAGGATTAGTAATAGAGATTTTCTAAGTTATCGGAAAAAAATTCCACATAAACGAAATACTAATTGGGGCTTTAAATTAGTAGAAATGATCAAGTAGTACTCCCCAGAATTCCGATCCAGAGTATGCTGCTATCCACCGATAAAGTGAATGACTATCAGGAACGAAGTAATCCTTTACTTCCTTTTTTAGCAAAACAAAAGAACAAAAAATAGAAAGAATGTGATTGCAAAATTTTTTCTTATTCTTACTTTACTATAACACTATAACTATATTATTATCCTTGCTTTACTATAACTATATTACGATTCAGAAAGTTACACTTCATATCATGCTTCATGTTAATTTCTTTTCGTAATAAAAAAGGATAGGGTGAGATATCTATTAATATTTCTAAAAAGAGTCTTTTCTGAAGGGTTTAAATGAAGTCTCAACAAAAAAACTGAAAATAAATCAAATTAAAATAAATCAAATTGAAAATAAATCAAATAATAAATCAAATACAAATATATATTAAATATTAATTTAATATTAATTTAATAAAAAAATGTAAAGGATGAGATCAATTCAGAAGCCTTTTAGTATAGCAGACAGAATTCCATTGGTCTAATTCGGAACCTTTCGATTACTTTTGATTCTATCTATCCTACAAAAATTTCAAAATGAAAAATATCGAAGCAGTCCTGAGATTTATGTGGGACCCTCGAGGAGCCGTATGAGGTGAAAATCTCATGTACGGTTCTGTAATAGCGATGATAACTGTGATCTTATCACCGACTAGAATTGTCTAACAGTTTAAGTACAGTTGATATAATTGAAGCACAGTCCAAATATGGTTTGTGGGGGTGGAATTTGTGGCGCCAACCTATAGGATTTCTCGTTTTTATAATTTCTTCTCTAGCCGAATGTGAAAGATTACCTTTTGATTTACCAGAAGCAGAGGAAGAATTAGTAGCAGGTTATCAAACAGAATATTCAGGTATTAAATTCGGTTTATTTTATGTTGCTTCCTATCTAAATCTACTAGTTTCTTCATTATTTGTAACAGTTCTTTACTTGGGAGGCTGGAATCTCTCTATTCCATACATATTCGTTCCTGACCTATTTGGAATAAATGCAAGGGATGGAGTCTTTGGAACAACAATTGGTATTTTCATTACACTAGGGAAAACTTTTTTGTTCTTGTTCATTTCTATCACAACAAGATGGACCTTACCTAGACTAAGAATGGATCAATTATTAAATCTTGGATGGAAATTTCTTTTACCTATTTCTTTAGGGAATTTATTATTAACAACTTCTTCCCAACTCCTTTCACTATAATATAAGCAAAATAGACTTTTTTTTATTCCCTAGTAACTAGATTGATAACTTGTCCCAAACAAGAGAAAGAAACAAACAAAAAATTTTTATCGATATTTAGGATATGTTCCCTATGGTAACTGGGTTCCTGAATTATGGGCAACAAACAGTACGAGCGGCTAGGTACATTGGTCAAGGTTTTCTGATTACCTTATCCCATGCGAATCGTTTACCTGTAACTATTCAATACCCTTATGAAAAATTGATCACATCAGAACGTTTTCGTGGTCGAATCCACTTTGAATTCGATAAATGCATTGCTTGTGAGGTATGTGTTCGGGTATGTCCTATAGATCTACCTGTTGTAGATTGGAAATTGGAAACTGATATTCGAAAGAAACGATTGCTTAATTACAGTATTGATTTCGGAATCTGTATATTTTGTGGTAATTGCGTTGAGTATTGCCCAACAAATTGTTTATCAATGACTGAAGAATATGAGCTTTCTACGTATGATCGTCATGAATTAAATTATAATCAAATTGCTTTAGGCCGTTTACCAATATCAATAATTGACGATTACACAGTTCGAACTATCTTGAATTGGTCTCAATTCAATAAAAAAGAAATACCTTGATAAATTCAAGAACCTTTTTTTCTTACTAAGGATATAAATTTAACAGGGTTGGTTTTTCTTTGTGAATGACTAAACTCAAAATAACAACTATTGATCTAGTTGATTCATGAAAATTGTGGATTTACTTGGAAATCTTTTTTAATGTAATGATTTCAACTAGATTCGAACTAGCCTTTCAGATAAAGAATGTGATTTGTACACTAACTGTACCTACATCAATTCGCATCCATTAGAATCGCATTCAACTAGGAACGTGTCTTAAATAGATCAACTTAACTTATCCTGGTCAGTTCAATAAGATCATGAAAGAGTCTTATTTTTTATATCTTTTTTTCATCGAATGGATTTACCTGGACCAATACATGATTTTCTTTTAGTCTTTCTGGGATCAGGTCTTATATTAGGAGGCCTAGGAGTGATATTATTTACCAATCCCATTTTTTCCGCCTTTTCGTTGGGATTGGTTCTTGTTTGTATATCTTTATTCTATATTCTAGCAAACTCTCAGTTTGTAGCTTCTGCACAACTCCTTATTTACGTAGGAGCTATAAATGTTTTAATCATATTTGCTGTAATGTTCATCAGCGGGTTAGAATATGACAAGAATTTTCGTCTTTGGACTCTTGGAGACGGAATTACTTTGTTAGTTTGTACCAGTATTTTTTTTTTATTAGTTACTACTATTCTAAATACGTCATGGTACGGAATTATTTGGACTACAAAATTAAACCAGATTATAGAACAAGATTTGATAAATAATAGTCAACAAATTGGAATTCATTTATCAACCGATTTTTTTCTCCCATTTGAACTCATTTCGATAATTCTTTTAGTTGCTTTGATCGGTGCAATTGCCGTGGCCCGTCAATAAGATTAAAAATCTTTAAAAGCGCCATTCCAAATCAAACTTTATTCTATTTCTCGTTTATCGTATCCATTTCAATTCAATTAGAATTGAATTGATGTATAATATAAAATAGAAATGTCAATCTATTACTAACATACTTCTTTGCTCTGTATTTGTTTGTTATATTCGAGTGAATGATATTTTTGTTCCTATTGAAATGAATCAAGATTGATAAGGAGTTGCTCAATGATGCTCGAACATGTACTTGTTTTGAGTGCCTATTTATTTTCTATCGGTATCTATGGATTAATCACAAGCCGAAATTTAGTTCGAGCTCTTATGTGTCTTGAGCTTATATTGAATGCGGTTAATCTTAATTTCGTAACATTTTCTGACTTTTTTGATAGTCGTCAACTAAAAGGAAACATTTTCTCCATTTTTGTTATAGCTATTGCAGCCGCTGAAGCAGCTATTGGACCGGCTATTGTTTCGGCAATTTATCGTAACAGAAAATCAACTCGTATTAATCAATCGAATTTACTGAATAAGTAGTATTAATATTATTTTGATAGAAATTTGAAGAGTTATCAATTCAAATTCAATTACTGGGTATGTAGAATCTTCAAAAATCTAAAAAATCAAAGTATTTTGGACCTCCTTTCTAAACCGACCCAGAAATAAGTTGATTCGACAAATTCTGGTGAATCATCGATTCGTCTGGTCTTTGCATATGTAATTCATTTACATACAATACAGGGTTATACTAGATCGAAATTAATGAGATTCAAAAAAAAGGTATAGATCCAATGTCACATTCAGTAAAGATTTATGATACATGTATAGGATGTACTCAATGTGTCCGAGCCTGCCCCACAGATGTATTAGAAATGATACCTTGGGACGGGTGTAAAGCTAAACAAATAGCTTCCGCTCCAAGAACAGAGGACTGTGTTGGTTGTAAGAGATGTGAATCCGCCTGTCCAACCGATTTTTTGAGTGTTCGAGTTTATTTATGGCATGAAACAACTCGCAGTATGGGTCTAGCTTATTGATACGTTCCAGAAAACTCCACTTGAATCCTTTTTCTTTTTGTTTACCGACAAAAACCCGCGCTCGAAATGAAGTATATCTTATTTTGTTTCGAGTACGGGTTTTTTAGTCCAAGTGTATTTTGTCTTTACCACGAATTATTTTCCTTGGTTAACTTTAATTGTAGTTTTGCCTATATTTGCGGGTTCATTCATTTTCTTTCTCCCTCATAGGGGTAATAAGGTAATTAGGTGGTATACTTTGTGTATATGTATAGTAGAATTCCTCCTAACAATTTATGTATTCTGTTATCATTTCCAACCAGACGATCCATTAATACAATTGGCCGAAGATTATAACTGGATTCGCTTTTTTGATTTCCACTGGAGGTTGGGAATAGACGGACTTTCTATAGGACCCGTTTTACTGACGGGATTCATCACGACTTTAGCTACTTTAGCGGCTTGGCCAGTTACTCGGGATTCCCGATTATTCCATTTCTTGATGTTAGCAATGTATAGTGGTCAAATAGGATTATTTTCTTCTCGAGACCTTTTACTTTTTTTTCTAATGTGGGAATTAGAATTAATTCCCGTTTATCTACTTTTATCCATATGGGGAGGAAAGAAACGTCTATACTCAGCTACAAAGTTTATTTTGTACACTGCAGGGGGTTCCGTTTTTCTGTTAATGGGAGTTTTGGGTATAGGGTTATATGGTTCTAATGAACCAACATTAAATTTGGAAACGTTAGTTAATCAATCGTATCCTGTGGGATTAGAAATAATATTCTATATTGGATTTCTTATTGCTTTTGCTGTCAAATCGCCGATTATACCTCTCCATACATGGTTACCGGATACCCATGGAGAAGCACATTATAGTACTTGTATGCTTTTAGCCGGAATCCTATTAAAAATGGGAGCATATGGATTGGTTCGGATCAATGTGGAATTATTACCTCACGCGCATTCTATATTTTCTCCTTGGTTGATGATAGTGGGCACAATACAAATAATCTATGCAGCTTCAGCATCTCCGGGACAACGTAATTTAAAGAAAAGAATAGCATATTCCTCTGTATCTCATATGGGTTTCATAATTATAGGAATTAGTTCTATAACTGATACGGGATTCAACGGAGCCATTTTACAAATAATCTCTCATGGATTTATTGGTGCTGCACTTTTTTTCCTAGCAGGAACGAGTTATGATAGAATACGTCTTGTTTATCTCGACGAAATTGGTGGAATAGCCGTTTCAATGCCAAAAATATTCACACTTTTCAGTACTTTTTCGATGGCTTCCCTTGCGTTACCGGGCATGAGTGGTTTTTTTGCCGAATTAATAGTATTTTTTGGAATAATTACCAGCCCAAAAATTTTTTTAATGCCAAAAGTCCTAATTACTTTTGGCATGGCAATTGGAATGATATTAACTCCTATTTATTTATTATCTATGTTACGTCAAATGTTCTATGGATACAAGTTATTAAATAGTGCAAACTCTTCGTTTTTTGATTCGGGTCCGCGAGAGTTATTTGTTTCACTCACTATCTTTCTGCCAGTAATAGGTATTGGCATTTACCCAGATTTCGTTCTCTCACTATCAGTTGAGAAGGTAGAAGCTGTTCTATCTAATTTTTTTTATAGATAGTTTTAAACGGAAACTTTCTTTTTTACGTAACGCACAAAAAAACGAATTTTAAATTTTTATTTTTAAATTATAATTTAAATAGGATAGTTTGACGTTTGTGAGAACCATTTGAATCACTATACTACTTGATTGAAATGGTTCTCGACGAGACTTGCTTATTTTTATATGGATAGGGAATATACCCTGTCCTGTGGTTTTATTCGACAGGTTAGGTCCTTTCTTTAATTCAATTTAGGTGCTTTTTAATAGAAATGAACCATAACTATGTAATCCTATTCCTAATAGATTGACCCCAAAATAGCATATCCAAATTATAAGAAATCCTATAGAAGCCACAATTGCAGAATTTTCACTTTTCAAATTGATATTTATTTTAATATGTAAATAAATCGCGAATATGGTCCAAGTAATAAATGCCCAAGTTTCCTTTGGGTCCCAATTCCAATATGATCCCCATGCTTCATTAGCCCATACTGCTCCTGAAAGGATACCTATGGTTAAAAAGATAAATCCTAGACTAATAACACGGGAACTCCAATGATCTAATTGTTCAATTAACTGGGACCTATAATAATTACTAAGAGAAAAAAGATAAGTGCTTTGTAAAATATTGTTTTCTTTGTTCATGTATTGGATCTTCCCGAAGAACAAAGACTCGTTTAATAAAAATGGTTTTTTACCAAAAAGACTTATATTGTTTTGAAATGTAATGACTAGAAGGGCTACTGATAATAATGATCCACATAAAAGGGCTGCATAGGCCAATATCATCATACTTACATGCATCATTAACCACTGGGATTGGAGAGCGGGTACTAATATTGTGGATTGCTTCATTTGAGCTAGAAAGCCTGAAGTAGCAAAGCCTTGGGTAAAAATAGCACCGGGCGCTGTTATTGCACTTAAATTTTTTTTATGTTTTTTAAAATAAGGAATCATATGAATAATATAAAAACTCCACGAAAGGAAGATTAATGATTCATATAAATCACTTAATGGGAAATGCCCCGAATAAATCCAACGAATACCTAATAATCCTGTTAGACAGGAAAAAGTAAGTATCATACCCCTTTCTAATGAATCATCTAGTTCGACTATTTCGTTGACTACTAAAGTTATTAAATGAATTGTAATTACAATTGAAACGATTGAAAAGGAAATATGATTGAAAAGGTGCTCTAAAGTCAAAAATATCATAAGAATATATATATATAAAGATAAAGAAAAGAGATCCCTCACTTACAAATAGAAATTCAGAATGAAATTCATCTCATTGTGATTATTATTCATTCTAGGGCTATTAGATTCCTTTTTCGAATTTGTAAAAAAATGTGCCGCTACTCGGACTCGAACCGAGATGCTTTAGCACTGCTTCCTAAGAGCAGCGTGTCTACCAATTTCACCATAGCGGCTTGTTTGAAATCATAATAGCCTATTTATCTTTAATCGTCGAGATTGAAAGAGTCAATTCAATGGCGATATTTTTATAAAACATAAAAAAATGTTGAATAAAGACAATCGTAATTTGAATGTTCAATAAGAATCCTTTTTGGGGTTAGTGTCAGTTATAGTCAATAAGATTTCCTATAGTTTCTGTTTTCTTGAAATTGAAGTAACTATACAAATCCGCTATCTAGTAAGGATCCCTTTTTGACTAAATATATTTTGTTTGCTTTTCCATAGATATAAAAACCACTTTAATTTTCTATTGGGACCAGTCGGTTGATGGGGAAAGTAAGAATCCCCATCCCAGAAATGCTAAAATATACTAAAAAAAAAGAAGGATAGTGAAATCCTCTAGTTTTCAAACAAAAAAGTCCCGTATACAGACAGACGTATTTTGAGTTTACATATCATAAGAGAAAAGCAAGGTCTATTTCATGTTGATCAGGTCAAAAAAAAAACATTAATGAATACAAAGCATTCATTCTATATTTAAAATTTAGATGATTTCTTTTTTTTTCTATTTTTTTATGAATATAAATGATAAAGAAAATTTTGTAGAAGTTTTTTTTGAGTCAGCTCAATTCAGATTATTCTAACGTTTGATTACTTATTTTTCGTATAAAAAAACTTTTTGAATTCCCGGTAGAAAGAGATTTCGCTAATGAAAAAGCTTTTAATGCTGCCGAATATCCTTTTCTTTTCCAAATATTTTTACGAATACGCTTTTTGGAAATTGAAGTACGTTTTTTTGGAACTGCCATTCAAAAATGAATAGGTTATTCATTGTTATAGTTGTATGTGAAAGACATCTATTATGCAAAGCAAAGTAATCTTTCTGTCCTATTTTTATATTTAGTTATAGACTATGTTTTTTTAAAAAATAAATATCTCAAAAAAAACTAGAAATATAGGAAAATTACATATTTTTCTTATTCAAATTTCTATTTATAGAATACGATGTACCATAAAAAAGAAAATCAAGAAGCAAACTTTCGACTTCTATTTCTGTTTATTTTTGTTATGTGACTTTTGTATTTCATATTTGATTTATATGTCATATAATAAACACATCGAAGGGTTTAATTTTGGAATAGTTAAGTAAGCTATTCGTACCTAATTACCTAATAGAAAACTTGATTCTTTTTAAGAAATATAGGGTTTTTTGAATTGAAATGAGACTAGTTATTTAGTTAAAGTGGACATGATTTGATATGTTTTTCTCATTTTTTTTTTATTTTATGTTATGTAAAGTCGAAAGTAAAGTCTTGGCTAGCATAGAAAAATCAAAATATTCTTTTTTTTGTAATAGAAGACAATCAATCAAAGAGTTTTGCAGAGACCTAATAACTGATTCCGAATAAAAAAGTTAAATAGTTCCTAGTTTTTGACTTCACTTAGGTTATGAATTTTATTAGATCTTGTGATTCATATCAGTATCAGACTTACGTACTTTTTTGTTTGGCCTAATTTTTTATAATTTTTCTATCTATGGATTTATCAAAATAATAATGAAAAGTATAAATTTTGGATATTCTCTATATTCATAGGTTTCAATAGTTTAATTAATAACTATTTGGTCATTTGACCAATTAGAACTTCTTGAGTTGAATATTAATAAAATGCTTATTCTAATAATTTCGATTTCGAATAGAAAAAAATTATATTATCGCATATCTTAATTTTTTTTACTGACCTCTTTCGAAAGAGGTAAGAGCCGGTGAATCGAAAATCAAATTTTATTTTTTATGAAACATATATACCAATATGCATGGATCATACCTTTTATTCCACTTACAGTTCCTTTGTTAATTGGAACGGGACTTCTTCTTTTTCCGAAGACAACAAAAAATCTTCGGCGTATGTGGGCTTTTCCTAGTATTTTGTTGTTAAGTATAGTTATGATTTTTTCAATGAAATTGTCTATTCAGCAAATAAATAGTAGTTCTATCTATCAATCTGTATGGTCTTGGACCATCAATAATGATTTTTCTTTAGAGTTCGGTTACTTGGTTGATCCACTTACTTCTATTATGTCAATGTTAATCACTACTGTTGGTATTCTAGTTCTTATTTATAGTGACAATTATATGTCTCATGATCAAGGATATTTGAGATTCTTTGCTTATCTGAGTTTTTTCAATACTTCTATGCTTGGCTTAGTTACTAGTTCGAATTTAATACAAATTTATATTTTTTGGGAATTAGTTGGAATGTGTTCGTACCTATTAATAGGTTTTTGGTTTACACGACCTGTTGCAGCAAATGCTTGCCAAAAAGCGTTTGTGACTAATCGTGTAGGGGATTTTGGTTTATTATTAGGAATTTTAGGTCTTTATTGGCTAACAGGCAGTTTTGAATTTCGAGATTTGTTTGAAATATTCAATACCTTGATTTATAATAATGAAATCCATTTTTTAGTTGGAACTTTATGTACTTTCTTATTATTTGCTGGTGCAGTTGCCAAATCCGCCCAATTCCCCCTTCATGTATGGTTACCTGATGCTATGGAGGGGCCTACTCCTATTTCGGCTCTTATACATGCTGCCACTATGGTAGCTGCGGGGATTTTTCTTGTCGCTCGACTTTTTCCTCTTTTGATAGTCATCCCCTCCATACTACATCTAATCGCGTTAATAGGTATAATAACAGTACTTTTAGGAGCTACTTTAGCTCTTGCCCAAAAAGACATTAAGCGAAGTTTAGCTTATTCTACAATGTCTCAATTGGGGTATATGATGTTAGCTCTAGGTATGGGGTCTTATCGAGCTGCTTTATTTCATTTGATTACTCATGCTTACTCAAAAGCATTATTGTTTTTAGGATCTGGATCCATTATTCATTCTATGGAAGCTATTGTTGGGTATTCTCCAGATAAAAGCCAGAATATGGTTTTTATGGGGGGTTTAAAAAAACATGTGCCAATCACAAAAACTTCTTTTTTATTAGGTACACTTTCTCTTTCTGGGATTCCGCCCCTTGCTTGTTTTTGGTCCAAAGATGAAATTCTTAGTGATACTTGGTTGTATTCACCAATTTTCGCAATTATATCCTGGGCTACAGCCGGATTAACCGCATTTTATATGTTTCGCATCTATTTACTTACGTTTGAGGGTCATTTAAACGTTCATTTTCAAAATTATAATGGAAAAAAAAGTAGTTCCTTCTATTCAATATCCTTATGGGGTCAAGAAGGACTGAAACCTATTAACAAAAATTTTCGTTTATTCACTTTGTTACCAATAAAAAATAACGAAAGTTTTTCTAAGAACCCGCACGAAAATAAAAAAAAAAAGATGCGATCCTTTCTTATTATTAATAATTGTGGCAATAAAAAAATTGCGTCATATCCTCACGAATCGGGTAATACGATGTTATTCCCTCTACTTGTATTGATTTTATTTACTTTGTTCATAGGATTCCTAGGAATTCCTTTCAATCAAGAAGGTATAGATTTAGATCTATTGTCCAAATGGTTAACTCCGTCTGTAAACCTTTTACATCCAAAATTGAATAATCAAAATTCTTTTGATTGGTCTGAATTTGTGATAAATGCAACCCTTTCGGTTAGTATAGCTTATTCTGGAATAGTTATAGCGTCTTTTTTATATAAACCCATTTATTCGTCCTTACAAAATTTTGTCTTAATTAATTATTTTGCTAAAAGGCATCCAAATAGGGTTTTTTCGGACAAAATACAAAATGTAATATATGATTGGGCCCATCATCGTGGTTACATAGATGCTTTTTATACAACATACGTAATTCGGAGTGTAAGAGGATTGTCCGAACTAGTTAATTTTTTTGACAGACGAGTAATTGATGGAATTCCAAATGGATTAGGTGTTGCAAGTTTTTTTGTAGGAGAAGGTCTCAAGTATGTAGGGGGGGGGCGCATTTCTTCTTATCTTTTTTTTTCTTTATTTTATGCGTCAATTTTTTTATTAATTTACTCTTTTTATTTTACGAATATGAATTTGACTGATCAGTAATAATAATGCGAGGTATTTTGATCTAGTATACACAAGAATCAATCCTAATTTCCTTATTGATTCATTTTATGATCTAATTGATACGTCATTGAATTAGTATTCATGTATCAAAAAAGGATGTAAGACAAGGCATGTGCGCAGCTATTTATCCACCCGATATATATATCGTAGGGGAAGACAATTGTATCATCAATCAATTTTCAATCGTGGATACATATGTATCCTTAACATACTGAAACGACTACCATTATTAGTATCAAACCAATAGCGATTCATACAAGCTAAATCTTCTAATCGATAATTGGGCCAAAGAAAGAATTTCATTAATTTCATTTTCTCTCTATCAAGATCTTTGCTTTCATCCAAAAATTGACCACAGGTTTTTACCTTGTTCCCATTGCAAAATACTGCATTTTTATCCACACAATTACTATTCCTTGAATTGAAACAACTTAGAATTCTCAATTCTCTACGCCGTCTAGACGAGAAAATATTTTCAGGAACAAGCAAATCATAATGATTTTTGTTTCTATTTTTCGTCATCATTTGATGTCTTGCAATCGATTCCTCAAAATGATTCTTATCCATATTTTCTCTGTATCTTTTTTGATTATTTTTTTGTTTAATCTCATGAACCAAAGAAATCCTTATGGTTTGATACATAATCAATTCTACATTATGTTTTACAGGTATACGAACTGGTTCGATAATAAATATTCCCTCTTTTAGGATTTTTGAAAGATTCAAATCCCGGATTAGCATTGGATCCAGAGTGAACTCCTCCTTCTTAATAAAGCCGAAACCAAACTTTGTTGTCATTCTGCTTTCCTTTTCCCATTCAAGTACGGACAGCGCATAATCGAATAATTCGATAGTCAAAGGACTCAGCAGCCATTTCAATTGCAAAGCAAAAGATCCTTTCATGAACGCATCTAAGTCGATTTCCCAAGTCCAAATGCTTTGGGGTTGATTTTTCGTGAGATTTTTATTTTGACTAACATCTTCACTAACATCTTCATTAAAATGAAAAATAAGTGAATGAATTGGTATAAACCCGGGTTTCATTTTATATACATTAAAAAATAACTCAAATTGTGGGAATAACCAAGGTATCGGCTTCGATACAGGACGGTTTAGTCTTTCTTCACTCATTCCCATCCAATCAAAAAAAGAAAAGAAACCCTTGGATGGGTTGATTTCTTTATCTTTATTAATTTTGAGATAAAAAAGACCTTTCGTATCACAAAATTTTCTATCTGGATTTTTTATATACATAAAATAATCTTTTCTTATAAAATTAGTAATAGGGATACTCCCCCCCATATCAACAAATTTCGGTTTATGTATGTTGTAATTATATGAGTCCTTCTTATCTTCATAATAAATCGATTGATATGCTAAAAGATCATATCTATACAGTTTTTGAAAATGATCGTTTTTATTTAGCAATAACGAAACCTTTTCCTCTCTTTCAGATGAATCCCGTTTGATTAAATTTGGATTTTCAACCCTACAATGTTGATTGACTCTATTTCGCCATTTTTGCGGTACTAATTTAGACCATTTTAGCTCAGATAAATCGTATGGATAATGACTCTTTAACCAATTTTTCCATTGATTCATTCCAGAATTCTGAAGTTTCTTATGCTTTAATTCGGAAGAAATTATTCCTTGTCTTCGAAAATAATCTTTTATTTCATTCTTAAGAAATAAAGATGCTCCGTCATATTGAAGGACAGATCCTAACTTATACAAGTTAATAACCTGGGTTTGTGATAATTTGTAAAATACATAGGCCTGTGACACGAGGGATAATTTAAAAGAAACCTCCGACTTCGTCTGAATCTTATGACGAATACGAGAAGGTGAAAGTTTTTTTTGTATAGTTGAAATACGCTCAATTATCTTTTTCTCTTTTGTATCAAAAAAAGATTTTTTTTTTAATTTACGAAAAAGTTTTATAATGATCATGGGCCTATAAAGACTATTAGTAAGACGATTAATGATATATGGAAAGCTCTCTAGAAGGATATCCGTGTATATCCTTTCCACGATCCATTTAAAAAAAAAATGTGATTTACGGATTAATCGATCATTTCTTCTTTTTAATATCTGAAAAAGATTTTTTAGTGATGCTAATTTTTGAGCACCATAACTTGTTTTGTTAGGACTAATATTTATCTTTAGAGTTCGAAATCCATTTTTCTTGTCTTTTGTAATTCTTTCTATTTGATTTCTGATTGTGCTTGTTCTATCAGTCAGATCTTTCATTTTTATTTCTGTCAGTGAATAATTTGTCCAATCCATAGATCGGGTTTGAATGGATGATTCATGAATAATCTGATTATTGATTATAGAATCTTTTTTTATTTCACTCGAATCCTCTCTCCATTTTTTTGGTTCTTTTTGGACCTTTAGAAACAATAATTTTTTTCTTTCTTTGAAACTTTTTAGAACTCGAAAACTCCATTTTAGAATTGCTTTTTGGAGTTTTTTCAAAGGGGGTCCAAAATAATAACAAAACAAAATACCAAGTCCTACGAGAGGAGAACCAAAAGGACGGTCAGTTTCCAGTCCCCAAATCGTTAAAAAAGCAGCAGGACTTTCCTGCTTTGGATTTGGATCCCTACGAGAAGGTCGTATCTTAGATCGGTGCCAAGGTTTCAGACGGAAAGGAAATCGTATCATTATTTGTATACCCTCTGTGGCCCAGTTTGGAGGAAAAATTCCGTTTCTTCCTGGTTTTAGTACTGGCATACCATTATAGGTGCATATAACATACACTTCTCTATTCATCTCCCTTATATCCTGCCCCCACTCGGGCTCTTGGCGTAATAAGAAACGGACAATATTTTTAGCTAGTATCAATGAAGGTAATACAATAGATTGTCTAAGCCTCGACTGAATTAGTAAAATCAAAGCTCTTATTCCATGAGCATAAATAAGGATATCATAGAGGTCTGCTATTTTTTCTCGTGTCCTTTCTATTCGTTCCATTTCCGTCTGCCCGTCCCGCCCCTTTTCCATTTCATTGACTTCTTTTTGAATTTCTTCGTAGCTTTTGTTTTCCTCCATGTACATTTTTTTTTGTTTTTTCAACCTCTTTATTCTTTTTGCTACGCTTCCTTTTATACCCTTTCTAAAAATGTCTTGTATTAGGTCGGAAATCTCAATTACTGATAATATGAATGGTTCGAAAAGAACATCCCAAGAAAATCCTACTCTGTCGAAAAAAAGTGGGGAATACGGATATAAGGGAAACATTTTCCCCGTAAGGGTTTTACGTCTTTGAACACGCATAGAACCTGTGATTATGTCTCGACGAAAATCCGCTTCATAGGGATAATCTATCATATCCACTTCTTCTAGTTCATTAGGCTTCGTCATAGTTGGGGCGGCATTCTCTGGACCCTGCGTAAAAAGAACCATACGTTTCGCTTTCCTCGAGCGAATTTGATGGTCTACTATCCACTCTTCCCCCTCTTCCGTTGTTGCAGTTTTTCCGAGTTGTTCTACCTCGCTGAATAATCTGTATGACCATCGGGGGACTTTTTTATTTATTCCAATCGATTTTTTTCGAGTTGTTTTTTCCATGGGAGGAATTATGGCTGTATCGCATATTGTTTGAATGATGGGATCAATTATGACTCTTTCGATTAAAAATTTCAAAACTTTTTCTGGATCTTCTGAATCAATTCGTCTTTGTTCCGGAAATAAAGAAATTCTTTTCCAATTTGATGTTGATTCTTTAGCAAATTCATCGATTAAAAGACTCAATTCTCTTGCTAATGCTTTTTGATCCAATGTATATATTTTCTGTCCCAATTTCTCTTCCAATTTCTCTTCCAATTTCTGGTCCAATTTCTGGACCAATTTCTCTTCCAATGTAGCTATTTTCCCTTCCAATTTCTGGTACAATTCTTCAAAATTATGAACATTAAGTTCCTTACCCTTAAAAAGAAGGATACTATGAACTTTATTGAGTTTATTTAAAAAATTTGTCTCTATCGAATTTTTGACTGCAGTTTCATTTAGGATTGAAGGTAAATAAAATTTTTTAATTATTCCACGATAGGATCCGTTTAAGAGAGGATCATATATTTTAGGCAAGTATTCTTCTTTAGTTTTATGATTGCATAATCGAGTCTTTTTTTCGAGTACATCCAGATAAGGAGATCCTCTGTCTAGGGCTTCAATTCTATCTCTAAACTCGTTCCTTAGGCTCCTCCATTTTTTTTCATTGGTATAAATCCAACAATAATAATTATGCAGTTCATCATAGAAGAATTTATCCAGTTCATCACAGACGAATTTTTTTGTTGTAAAAAAAGAAAAATACATTTTTTGTCGTAGCATTTCAAAAAAAGCTGATAAACTGGATGGATATGTAAAAGAAATTCTTCGTTTTCCATCACTTTGACATGTATAAAAAAAATATTGTGACATTTCATTTCTTACAGCATGTTCGAATCGATAATTTTTTATATATCGCAATGGGCGATTCCATCGTTTATAGTCGAAAAGAAGACTCACAGGGGGTTTTTCAAACCAGAAGAGGTCTTTATCTTCTTCTTTTAAGTGAAAGTGGAATTCATCCTTTGTTTTGTCCTTTCCATTCACTCGGATCCTTTCCGTTTCATCGATTTTGTCCGGATCCTCCCTTTCTTCCGAAAAAAGGGAAGGAGAAGGATCTTCTTCGGTGAATCCCTCTTGTTCCTGTTTAGTCCCCTTCGTTTCGAAAGTTGTTTCTATTTCTACATCTCTTTCTGTCATTTGTGAGGTTTCTTGCAGTTTCCTACTCAAAATGGGTGACGGCATTCTGCCTAAAGAGTAGACACAGCTAATAAATAAGAGAATACTAAAGATTCGATCCATAGAATCTATCAAGTCTAACACAAAGTACTTCAATTCTGACACAAGGTACTTCAA